GTTTTTCGATCGATTCTAAAAAATATTCTTCAATATTGTTTTGATTCTTTAATTCAAAATATTGTTTTGAATTTGATGGTCTAAAATTTAAAAAATATTCATTCGCCTCTTGTTTTCCTTTGATATTTGGATTTTCACTAAAATTTGGATTGATATTCAAATTAAAAAGAAGTAAGTTGCTTGGGATAAACCAAGGTTTCTCTTTATATTTATGATAAAGTATTAAAAACTCTGGAAATAAAAAAACTTTCGGATTCGATATGAGGTGATTTAAGATTAAGAATTTTTCATTCATTCCCATCCAATCAAAAGACACCCCCATCCAATCAAAAAAGACCTTTTTATAATTGATTTCGGAATTTGATTTAATTGGAAGATAAAAAAGACCATTATTATGAGAATTCTCCGTTATTTGGTCCTTATTAGGTTCAACCTGAATATTTGTATTAAATTTCCAACCCAAATATTTTCTATCTGTATTTTTTTCCATATATATAATATCACTTTTTTCTAGATAATTCTTGATAGGAATATTATTGAGTATGTTAAAAAAAGTTTCTTTATTTTTGGTGGAATTTTCTTGCTTCTTTATTGTTTCTAATGATGATCTATAAATATCAGACTTATTCTTAGTTTCAGAATTCATATATTTATATGAGAAAAGATCATATCTATAGTTTTTTTGAAAATTCTCCTCTTTATTTGGTAATAAATATACTTTCCAATTTTGTTTTTTTTTGTAATCCAATAATGGGTCTTTTTCATAGGAATACCTTTTCTTTAAATCATCATTTTGAGACATTTGAGACATATGGCATTGATTTATTTGATTTCGCCATTTTTGTGGGACTAATGTAGACCATGTAATCTGAGATAAATCATATTGATAATGACTTCTTAACCAGTTTTTCCATGGATTCTTTTCATAATTTGAAAGTTTGTTATGTCTTACTTTGGAATCAAATATTCCTTGTGTTCCAAAAAAATCCTTTATTTCATTCTTAAGAAAAAAAGATGGTCCATTATATTGAAGAATAGATCTTAACTTATTGAAGTTAATAACTTGGGTTTGTGATAATTTAAAAAATACATATTTTTGTGACAAGTAAGATAAATCAAAAAAAATATGTGGCTTCTGCTTACTATTTCTAAGATTATCAAAAGCCTTTTTTATAGTCATAGGCGAAATGAAGTCAATTTTATTTTGTTTTTTTTTATTAATTCTTTCTTTATCTTTATTTATTTCATTATTGTCAATGTATTTTTCAAGAATTTTTTTTGTTGATTCCATAAAAAGTTGTAGAGAAATTCTGCGCATATTAATTATACATAAAAAGATATCTACGTATATTTTTTCAATGCAAAATTGAAATATTAATTCAATATTTTTTCTTTTTAATATTTTCCAAATTTTTGGGGGTGATTCTCGATTAGTCTTTTTATTTTTTTTCATTATTTCTATTTGATTTCTGATTGTGTTTCTTCTATCAATTCTATGTTTAATCTCTTCTTTTGCCTGTGAATAATCTCTAGATTTATTTTGACTAAATGATTCATGAATTATCTGAGTGCTGATTATCGAATCCTTTTCTGTTTGAGTTTCACTTGATTCATATATTTCTCTCGGTATAAATAATGGAATTTTCTTTCCTTTTAAAAGTATTTGTTTTAAAAAGAAAAATGCTTTTTCTTGTTGCTTTGTTATTTTTTTTAAAACTCTTTGAACTCTAAAATTAAAATTTCTTATTTCGACTTTGTAGTCTATATCTTTAAAAACGGGTTCAAAAAAGGAAGGTGTTTTTCGAGGAGGACCAAAAGGATATTCTGTTTCCATTCCCAAAACTGTTAAAAAACAAGAATCAAAATCATCTTGTTGCTTTCGATCTCTATCAGAGAGTCGTAGCTTAGATCCGTGCCACGGTTTCAAATGAAAAGGATATAAGATTTTGATCTGAAAACCTTCTATTAACCAATTTTTAGGAAATTCTGTTTTGGAGAATTGAAGACCATTATAGCTGCACTTTAAATAAATTTCTCTATTCCAATCTTGGAAATCCTCATACCATTCCGGAGATTGCCGTAATAAAATACGGCCAATATTCTTAGCTATTATCAATAAGGGTAATTTAATATACCTTCTAAAAATTGATTGTGCTAGTAACAGAATACTTCTTGTTTTTTGTGCATATGGAATGTTTTCCCAGAATTCCATTGCGTCTTCCTGGTTGTTTTTTTTTATTTGGAATTGTTGATCTAAAATTTCAAATTCTGACTTTTTACCCAACCAATCTCTAATATTAAAAAAAAGCTTCATTAGGTCGGATATAGGAAAAGGAAAATCTTCCATTTTTTCCAAAAAAAGAGGGGAATGGGGATTTCCTTGAGACGGTCCCCAAATAACCATTTTACGCCTTTGAATGCGCATAGATCCTTTGATTACGGCTCGACGAAAATCTGGTTCTTCCAAATAACTTATAAAACCCGAATCTCTATTAAATTT